ACCATACATGAAGGGGAAATTGTGCAGATTTAGCAACTGCACCGGCAAATAATAGAACGGCACAGAAAGTAACAAATAAAAAATTGACTTCATTATGATTATTAGAAATCAAGTTATTGAATATTTTGAATAAATCTCGAAATTCGAAACTCCCTGTTATCCAATAAAAACCTAAAATTCCTAATAATAAACCAAAATCCCCAACACGATTAGTTACAAATGCCTTTTGGCAAGCATTTGCAGCAACAGGCCGTGTGAACCAAAACCCTATTAATAGATATGAACACATTCCTACCAATTCCCAAAAAATATAAATTTGTATCAAATTAGAACTAGTAACTAATCCTAACATAGAAGTACTGAAAAAACTCATATAAGCAAAAAATCTCAAATATCCTTGATCATAAGACATATAATTATCACTATAAATAAGAACCATAATTCCAATAGTAGTAATCAATATTGACATAATAGAAGTAAGCGGGTCGATCAAGTAACCGAATTCTAAAGAAAAATCATTATTGATGATCCAAGACCATACATATTGATAGATAGAACTGCCATTTATTTGCTGAATAGACAGATTGATCGAAAAAAGCATGACTATACTTAACAAAAAAACACTTTGAAAAGCCCACATACGGCGAAGACTTTTTGTTGCCGACGGAAAAAGAAGAAGTCCCGCTCCTATTAACATAGGAACTGGAAGTGGAAGGAAAGGAATTATCCACGCATATTGATATGTCTGTTCCATAAAAAAGTTTTTATTCTTAATTTATTGTTTCCGATTTACCGTATCCTACCCCCTTTCAATTTAAAAACAAAAGGGGTCAATAAAGAAATCAAGAGATGTACTAACTTAAAGATATTTTTCGAATTTTAGATATTATCTGGGTCTTTCCAAAATACTTTAAATATTAAAATAAAGAAGTTACAATTGGGCAAATGATATGACCAACTTGCTCATAAAAAGCGAATTTAGTTATTAACTAAGATTTTTCTTAAAATAACGAAAATACGAAATTTCATTATTATTATATGACTTTATATTCATAAAGTAAGGATAAAAAATTATACTAAAAAGATTACTTGATTTTGATATGAATCGATATGAATCATAGGATTAACTAAGGTAAAAATTTTGTACTAATCTCGCTTTTTAGTCAGTTTGTTTCAAATCATTAACTAGTTTCATTATAAAATTGATTGATTATTTTACGTTTCAATAAAAAAGACATTTATAGGAAACGCTATAATATCTAACATTTTTTATAAGATTTTTTCTATTTATAAAGGGGGGGGGGGGGTAAAATAAAATCAAATTTAATAAAAAAATCACTAAGATTTTTTTAACAAAACGTGTATCTTTTAATAAATTAATTACTAGTTTGATTCGAATTTTAAAATGGAATTTGGAAGTATTCTTTACTCAAGTTTGACCAATTAATATAAAATTAAAGTTTTCATTAGGCAATGGGTTTTTAAAGGGTTCTTAAATCCTTGGGTGTATTTTATTCTGTATAAATATAAATGAAAGAAATGTAGAAAAAAAAAAGGACAGAGCTCAAAAGGGAAGGTCTTTTTTAGATTCTTTGTCTCACCAAATCAAATTTATATAGTACAACAGCGGATTCTATAGATATAGATGTGAATCATAAAGAACACAAAATAAAGATACGAATCAATAAAACGAGTCTTTCTTACGAATATTCTATGTATATATATATACTATATATATACTTTTGTTGAAAAAAAATTAAATTATATTTTTCTAGTAAGATTTTGTACGATTTTTGCATATCTTTTATCTACTACTATATATATATTATCTAGTCTATATCTATATATATATATTATCTAGAGAATAACTCGATAATGAATAGATTCGTTTTGACCAATAGATGTCTTTCACATCCAACTATAACAATGAGTAACCTCTTAATTTTTAAATGGCAGTTCCAAAAAAACGTACTTCTATTTCAAAAAAGCGTATTCGTAAAAATATTTGGAAAGGTAAAGGATATTGGGTAGCCTTAAAAGCGTTGTCATTAGGGAAATCTCTTTCTACCGGAAACTCAAAAAGTTTTTTTGTTCGACAAAAAAATAAGTCATAAAATAAAACATTGGAATAATCTGAATAGAAAAATAGGCCCATTTCATTCTTAATAGGAGATTAACAAACCTATTGTTTGTGGCTAATCAATATGAACTAGAACTCACTTCGCCGTTAGGATATGTATAATAAGAATTCTTCGGTTTAGGGGTTAGTAAATTATAAAAAGCTTTTGACTTTTGAAAAATAAAGACAAGATACAAAACTTGAGCCTTTGTTAGTATTTAGTATATTTTCTTGTTTTGGGGGTGGGGAGTCCTTTTTCCCCATCAACCTATTTGTCACAATTACAATAATCGAAGTTTTTCTATATATAATATAAATATACGAATATATATACGAATAAGGGTAAAAAAGAGATATTTAGTTAAAATAAATACATCCTTG